CATTTTACCAAGTTCAACACTAGCCAGATTAGTCAACATTTATATGTTTCGATGCAACAACAAGATGTTATTTGTAACAAGTACTTTTATTGGTTGGTTAATTGGTCACATTTTTTTTATTAAGTGCGTTGGATTAGTATTATTCTGGATACGGCAAAATCATTCCATTCAATCTAATAAGTACCTTCTTTCAGAATTGAGAAATTCTCTGGCTCGAATCTTTAGTATTCTCTTATTTATTACTTGTGTATACTATTTAGGCAGAATGCCTTTACCTATTATTACTAAAAAACTGAAGGAAACCTCAGAAACAGAGGAAAGCGAGGAAAATGAGGAAGAAAGCGACATAGAAATAACTTCGGAACCAAAAGAACAGGACGAAGAAGAGGGATCCACCGAAGAAAACCTTTATTTTGGTTACGAAGAAAAAGAAGATCTGTACAAAATAAATGAAACGAACAAAATCCCAGTGAATGGAAAAGAAAAAACAAAGGATGAATTCCACTTTAAAGAGACATACTATAAGGATAGCCCAGTTTACGAAGACTCTTATCTTGATAGGTATCAAGAACAAGAACTTTGGGAATTAGAAAGTAAAGAAGATAAAAATCTTTTTTGGTTTGAAAAACCGCTTGTCACTTTTCTTTTCGACTGTAAACGATGGAATCGTCCATTTCGATATATAAAAAATGATCGATTTGAAAATGCTGTACGAAATGAAATGTCACAATATTTTTTTTATACATGTCCAAGTGATGGAAAACAAAGAATATCTTTTACATATCCACCGAGTTTATCGACTTTTTCAGAAATGATAGAACGAAAGATATCTTTGTACACGACCGAAAAACTATCCCACGAGGATAATTATTGGGTTTATACTAATGAACAAAAAAAGCACACCTTGAGCAATGAATTAATAAATCGAATAAAAACTCTAGAAAAAAAAACAGGATCCCTTGTTCTAGATGTGCTCGAGAAAAGAATCAGATTATGCAATGATGAAAATGAAAAGGAATGCTTGCCTAAAATGTACGATCCTTTTTTGAACGGACCATATCGCGGAAAAATCACAAAATTAGATTCACGTTCAATCAGGGATGATTTAATAACTTCTACAGATGCAGAGGAGTCCATAGAAATAGTCTGGATAAATAAAATTCATGGTCTACTTCCTATTCCTAATGATTCCCCCAAAAAAGAATTTGAATATCAAAAGAATCTCTTTGATGGAGAATTTTTATCGACAAATAGTGGTCATTCCTCAACCTCAATCGGCGAAGTCCCCTTGGAATACCCCCCCAGTCTTAATTTGAAAAAATTGTCTTTATTGGCAGAAGAAAAAAGAATGGATTCAGAAAAGCAAGCAAAATGTTTGCAATTGATATTCGATGTAGTTACAACTGATTACAATGATCAAACAATTAGAAATCAAAATAATAAATTGATTTTTCCTGGAATAGAAGAAATCAGAAAAGAGGTTCCTCGATGGTCATACAAATTGACCGATGATTTGGAAGAACAAGAGGAAGAAAATGAAGAAGAATCAATGGAAGATCATGAAATTCGTTCAAGAAAAGCCAAACGTGTTGTAATTTATACTGATAAAGAGGAAACTACCAACGCTATTAGTAATACTAGTGATAGTGATCAAGCGGAAGAGGTGGCTTTGATACGTTACTCACAACAATCGGATTTTCGTCGGGATCTAATCAAAGGATCCATGCGTGCTCAAAGACGTAAAACAGTTATTTGGGAAATGTTTCAAGCAAATGTGCATTCGCCACTTTTTTTGGATCAAATAGACAAAACATTCTTTTTATCTTTTGATATCTCCGAAATGATGAATCTCGTTTTTAGGGGTTGGGTGGGTAGAGAATCGGAATTTAAAATTTCCGATTCTGAGGAGGAAGAGACAAAAGAAAGAGAGAAAAACAAGGAAAAGAAAGAGGAAAATGAACGTATAACAATATCAGAAACTTGGGATAGCATTATATTTGCTCAAGCAATAAGGGGTTCGATGTTAGTAACCCAATCGATTCTTAGAAAATACATTGTATTGCCTTCCTTGATAATAGCGAAAAATGTTGGCCGTATGTTATTATTCCAATTCCCTGAGTGGTACGAGGATTTGAAAGATTGGAATAGAGAAATGCATGTTAAATGCACTTATAATGGTGTTCAATTATCCGAAACAGAATTTCCAAAAGATTGGTTAACGGATGGTATTCAGATAAAAATTCTATTTCCTTTCCGTCTGAAACCTTGGCGAAAATCTAAAGTACGACCCCATCATAGAGATACAATGAAAAAAAAAGGAAAAAAAAACAATTTTTGTTTTTTAACAGTCTGGGGAAGAGAAGCGGAACTCCCCTTCGGTTCTCCTCGAAAACAACCTTCTTTTTTTCAACCTATTTGGAAAGAGCTAAATAATAAAATTAGAAAACTGGAAAAAACATTTTCTCTTTCTCTAGTTCTAAGAGTTTCTAAAAAAACGAGAAAATGGTTTTTAAAGATTTCAAAAGAAAAAACAAGATGGGTTAACAAAATAGTTCTAGTTATAAAACGAATAATGAAAGAACTTGAAAAAATAAACCCAATTTTCTTATTTGGATTCGGGAAAGTAAAAGTATATGAATCGAACGAAAATAGAAAAGATTCTATAATCAGTAATAAGACTACCGACGAATCAACCATTCGAATTCGATCCACGAATTGGACAAAACATTCACTTATAGAGAAAAAAGTAAAGGATCTTGCTGATAGGACAACCACAATCAGAAATCAAATAGAACAAATCACAAAAGACAAGAAAAAAATAGTTGTAACTCCGGGTATAAGTATTAGCCCTAATAAGACAAATTGTGCTGATAAAAATTCAGAATTGCAAAAACCTATTTGGCAAATATTCAAAAGAAAAAGTACCCGATTAATACGCAAATTCTATTACTTTCTCAAATATTTCATTGAAAGAATATACAGCGATATCCTTCTATGTACCATTAACAGTCTTAGGACCAATGCACAGCTTTTCCTTGAATCAACAAAAAAAATGATCAATAAATTCTTTTACCACGATGAAACAAATCAAGAAGGGATTGATCAAACAAATCAAAATACAATTCACTTTATTTCGACGATGCAAAAGTCGCTTTCTAATATTAGTAATAAGAATTCAAATATTTCTTGTGACTTATCCTCTTTGTCACAAGCATATGTATTTTACACATTGTCACAAGTTCAAGTTAATAACAAGTATTACTTGAGATCTGTATTTCAATATCACGGGACCCATCTTTTTCTTAAAGATAGAATCAAGGATTATTGTGGGACACGAGGACTTTTTGATTACAAACCAAAGCATAAGAAAGTTGATAAGTCTGGAATAAATGAATGGAAAAACTGGTTAAAGAGTCATTATCAATACAATTTATCTCAAACTCAATGGTCTCGATTAGTACCACAAAAATGGAGAAATAGAGTCAATCAACGTTGTACAATTCAAAAAAAAGACTCAATAATATTGGATTCATATAAAAAAAACCAATTAATTCATTACGTGAAACAAAATGATTACGGAATAGACTCATGGACAGGACAAAAAGAAAAATTAAAAAAAAACTACAAATACGATCTTCTAGCACATAAATATATGAATTATGAGGATGGAGGGGACTCATATATTTATGCATCGCCATTACAAGTAAACAGAGACCCAAAAATTCCATATAATTTCAATACACAGAAAACACAGAAACCCGAATCATTTTATGCACTAGTAGGTATAGATATTAGTGATTATCTAGGAGAAGAATCTAGTCTATATGGAGAAAAAAATTTGGATAGAAAATATTTTGATTGTAGAATTCTCCGGTTTTGTTTTAGAAAAAATATCGATATTGATATCTGGACTAATATGCATATTGGTACCAAGATTAATAAAAATACTAAAGCTGGAACTCAGAATTATCAAAAATGGGATAATAAAGATATTTATCCTCTCACGATTCATCAAAAAACAAAACCATCCACATCCAATAAAAGAAAAAAACTTTTTGATTGGATGGGAATGAATAAAGAAAGGCTATATCGTCCCATATCAAATCTGGAATCTTGGTTCTTCCCAGAATTTGGACTACTTTATGATGCATATAAGCTTAAACCATGGATTATACCAATCCAATTTCTTCTTTTAAACATTCATAGAAATACAAATTTGAGTCCAAATAATAACATCAACGGAAATCAAAAAAAGGATCTTAATCTACGATCTAATAAAAAAGAATATCTTGAATTAGAGAATCAGAACCAACAAGAAAAAAAACAAAAGCTAAGCCAAAGAGATCTTGGATCAGATACACAACAAGATACACAAAAACAAAAGAAAAAAGAAGATGGTGAAAAAAATTACACAGAATCAACCATTAAAAAACGTAGAAAGAAAAAACAATTCAAGAGCAAGAAGGAAGCAGAACTCGATTTTTTCCTGAAAAAATATTTCCTTTTTCAATTAAGATGGGATGATTCTTTGAATCAAAGAATGATCAACAATATCAAGGTATATTGTCTACTACTTAGACTGATAAATCTAAAGGAAATTGCTATATCCTCAATTCAAAGAGGAGAGATGCGTCTAGATGTAATGTTGATTCAAAAGGATCTATCTCTTACTGAATTGATAAAAAGGGGAATATTTATTATTGAACCGGTTCGTCTCTCTATAAAATGGGATGAAGAATTTTTTATATATCAAACCCTAGGTATTTCATTGGTCAATAAGAGTAAACAACAATCTGAAACTGATAGAAGATATATCCAAAAATATCTTGATGAGAATCCTTTTGATAAATCTATTTCACGACATAGCACTATGCTTGTGAGTGAAGATAAAAATTATTATGATTTATTTGTTCCTGAAAATATTCTATCTACTAGACGTCGTAGAGAGTTGAGAATTCTAATTTGTTTCAATTCCTGGAAGGGCAATGTTGTAGACGTAGATAGAAATTTCATATTTTTCAATGAAAACGATATAAGGAACTGTGGACAGTTTTTGAAAAAGGACAAGCATTTTAATACAGATCCAAATAAAAACAAATTAATGAAATTAAAATTGTTTCTTTGGCCCAATTATCGATTAGAAGATTTAGCTTGTATGAATCGGTATTGGTTTGATACCAATAATGGTAGTCGTTTCAGTATGTCAAGAATACAGATGTATCCACAATTCAGAATTTATTGATGGTATATTTTATATACTATATAAAGATATAATATAGTGTAGTGTGTAGTGCGTGAGTGAGATATTCGATATACAAAGGCCGAAAGATATACACATATGTTATGTTACATTATGATACATGATACTGAATTTAATGGCTTATCAACTGAATCTAGAAATGAATTGGCGAAATCTTCTTAGGTACAATACAAAGAAATCATTATCTTTGGTGAGTGCAGAAATGTATTATACCTTTCTATCCAAATCAAATTAATAAATAAAAAAATTCAAATTTGATTTGGATAGAAAAAATCGTATATGTATATATAAGAGTAAGAGGAAACCCTTTTTGTATCTACCAGAAAATGACTGACATTATTTTTTCTGATCAGTAAAATAAAAAAAAAAAAAATGGAAAACTCTTTTTTTATGGTAAAAAATTCATTTATCTCAATTATTTCGCAAGAACAAGAAGAAAAAGAAGAAAACAAAGGGTCTGTCGAATTTCAAGTATTCAGTTTCACCAATAAGATACGAAGACTTACTTCCCATTTGGGATTGCATAAAAAAGATTTTTCATCTCAGAGGGGTTTACGAATAATCCTGGGAAAACGTCAACGGCTGCTGGCGTATTTGTCAAAGAAAAATAGAGTACGTTATAAGAAATTAATTGGTCAGTTGGATATTCGGGAGCCAAAAACTCGTTAATTCGAAGATTCGTTTGAATTATTATTGTTTTGTTTAGATTTTATTTTTGGACGAAGCTCGTTTTTCCATTTTCATAGAATAATGTGTTTGTTTTATGTATGAATGTGATGAATCGGGTAAAAAAAGATATGGATTCGGGGAAAAAAAGATATGGATATGACTGGACCGACTACAAATACAAAAAACGATCTTATGATAGTTTTAAGATTGATTTTTAGCCATATTTAATATTTAATTTATATTTTTTAAATCTTTTCTTATTCATTTTTTGTATTCTTTTTTTGTTTCAAACAAAAACTTTTATGTTTATGATTTTACAAACTCAAAAACAAGAAATAAACGAAGATTAATATGAAAAATAAATAGAAAAAGAGATAAAAGGAGATTCGACCCCCTCCTACTAAATATTTTATTGCTTCGCCTGCAAAGAAACTTAGAACACCAACACTGTTGGTAATTCCATCAATGATATATCTATCAAAAAACTGAGTGAGTTTAGCTAATTCTCTTATACTCTGAGTTACTACGTTTGTATAGAATATATCTATGTAACCACGATTATGGGACCAATTGTATACAATATTTGCAATTTTGTCCAAAGAAACTCGTTTAGTTTTCGTCCCTATTTTGACAAGTAAATTCATTAAATCTAAATTTTGTAAAGGTGAATAAGGAGATCCGTAAAAAATGAATGCTAAAAATATTCCACCAGTAGCTATACTTACTGAGAAACTTGCATTTATAAAAAAGTCATACAAGTCTATGGAATCCTCTGAATTTGGATATAAAAGATTTTTTGAGGGCGCCAACCATTTGGATAATAAATTCAAATCTATTTCTCCTTCTCCTTGAACTAAAGGAATTCCTATGAATCCAACAAACAAAGTAAATACTACCAATATAAGCAAAGGATATAACATAGTATTATCGGACTCATGAGGATACATAGAAGTATTTTTTCTCAAAAAAGGAGTAGTAAAATCTCGCATTTGATTTATTACATTTTCATTAAATTGATATATATTTTTCTCAAAAAATAAAATGTTTTTAGTTTCATTATTAGTTTTCATTGTTGAGAAAAGTGAATTTACTGACTTAGGTTCTTCTTTTCCCCATAAGGATATCGAATAGGCTGAAGTATTTTGAGTTCCACTATAATTTTGGAAATTAACATGTAAACTCCCTTCAAAAGTAAGTAAGTATACCCGAAACATATAAAATGCAGTAAGTCCTGCAGTAAAATAAGCTATTACTGCGAAACTAGGTGAATATAACCAACTTTCACTAAGAATTTCATCTTTAGACCAAAAACAAGCAAGAGGTGGAATACCACAAAGAGAAAGTGTACCTAATAAAAATGTAGTTCTTGTAATTGGAATATATCTTGTTAAACCACCCATAAGAACCATATTCTGACTTTTATCGGGTGAATATCCAACAAGAGGTTCCATAGAATGAATAATAGATCCCGAACCCAAAAACAATAATGCTTTAGAATAAGCATGAGTGATCAAATGAAATAAAGCAGCTCGATAAGACCCTAGTCCCAAGGCTAACATAATATAACCCAATTGAGACATTGTAGAATAGGCTAAACTTCTTTTAATATCTCTTTGAGCAAGAGCCAAAGTTGCTCCTAATAGTAGTGTTATTACACCTATTAAGGAAATTATATTCATTATATAAGGTATGCCTGTAAAAAGAGGAAGAAGCCTTGCCACAAGAAAAATTCCCGCTGCTACCATAGTAGCCGCATGTATAAGAGCAGAAATAGGAGTAGGCCCCTCCATCGCATCGGGTAACCATACATGAAGGGGGAATTGTGCGGATTTAGCAATTGCACCGAGAAATAATAGAAAGGCACACAGAGTTGGAAATAAGGAATTGCCCTCATTATTCAACTTATTAAATGTTTCAAACAAATCCCGAAATTCGAAACTTCCTGTTATCCAGTAAAAACCTAAGATTCCTAATAACAAACCAAAATCCCCTACACGATTGGTTATAAAGGCTTTTTGGCAAGCACTTGCTGCACTTGGTCGGGTGAACCAAAAACCTATTAATAAATACGAACACATTCCTACCAATTCCCAAAAAATATAAATTTGTATCAAATTGGAACTCGTAACTAATCCCAACATTGAAGCATTAAAAAAACTCATATAAGCAAAAAATCTCAAATATCCTTGATCATGAGACATATAATTGTCACTATAGATAAGAACCATAATTCCAACAGTAGTGATTAAAATTAACATAACAGAAGTAAGTGGATCAATAAAGTATCCGAACTCTAAGGAAAAATCATTATTGATGGTCCAAGACCATAGATATTGATAAATAAAGCTTCCATTTATTTGTTGAAAAGCCAGATTGGCCGAAAAAATAAGACCTATACTTAGCAGTAAAACACTGGGAAAAGCCCACATACGACGAATGCTTTTTGTTGCTGTTGGAATAAGTAGAAGTCCAAATCCTATTGACATAGTAACAGGTAGTGGAAGGAGAGGTATTATCCATGCATATTGATAGGTATGTTCCATAAGAAAGGAAATTTGAAATTTTTTTATTAATTTAATAGTTTCTAATTCACCAACTCTTTTCTCTTTCGGTTCGGAAGGAAGAAGAATAAAAGAAATAAATAAGCAAAAAATTGATGAAAAACTCAAAAATTTTTATTATGAATTAATCTAACTTATCGCATCCATTATTTTAAATAATTCAAAAAGTTCCAATTGCGTTAATTGAAAGATATGACCAAATAACTAGATTAAATTTATTACTTGATTATTCTTTTAAGTTCCGGTGACTAGGCTCAGATATAAACCAAATATCCACTACTCAAATTATTGCCTAAAAAGTAACTTTATAATTTATTATAGTTTATTTATTATTTTATTTATTATAGTTAAAATTTTTTAAGTTATTATCCCATTTTATTTTTAATAATGCGGAATTCGTTGATTGAATTCCAATTTAATTATAAAACTTCTTTTATGATAAACAGAATCTTTTAACTAACACTCCATTGTTCTAGAATTGAAATAAGATAACTTAAAAAGTATATTAATTACTTTATCTGACAATCCCTTGTTTAACAAACACATTTTTTTAAAAAAGGAGGATTACTCTCAACTTGATCAACTAATAGATAATATTCAATTTGAAATTAAGTAGATAGTCAAAAAGTATCATTCATTTTTGAATTAGGGTAACACTATTAAATCAAAAGAAAATATTCCTTTTATTGATAGAGAATTCATTTTATTGATAGAGAATTCATTTTCTTTTCCTCATACTAAATTTTGTGAAGTGTGAAGATAGTATTCTATTTTTATCTAATAGAGATACGAAAAAACATAAAAAAAGAAAACTTATTATCAATATTAAGATAAAATAGCTTTTGTAGTCTGGAATGTGCACAAAACAAATCAATAGAAGATTTTTTAATTTTCTATGTGTATAAACTCTTTGTATGCTATGAAATTTTTTAGATATATGTTATAAGTTAAGTAAATTATAGATTATTTAAATAAGGAAAAGACTATATCTCCTTTTTGAACAATACATGTCTTTCACATCCAATGATAAAAATGACTAACTTTTTTGTTGAATGGCAGTCCCAAAAAAACGCACTTCTATGTCAAAAAAACGTATTCGTAAAAGTATTTGGAAGAAAAAAGCATATTTTGCCGCGCTAAAAGCTTTTTCTTTAGCTAAATCGATCTCCACAGGACAGTCAAAAAGTTTTTTTGTGCGACAAACTAATAATAAAGCCGTAGACTAATCTGAATTCATATCGTTGAAATAATTCAAACTTCTTATATTTTGTAACACCAATAAACTCAGTTTAAGTCTAATTAAATCGTGTTTTGTTTCAAATTTTTAAATAAAATATGAGCGAACTCACTCTTGTGATATGGATAGTATAATAAAAGAATATTTTGATATTTACTCTAAATAGAGGGGTTCTAAGCATTATAATTTTTCTATTTTTTCTTTTATTTAAAAGAAAAAATAGAAAAATTACACAATAACTTGAGTACACTTACAATAGAGATTAGAACTGCTTTTTGATATAGTGTAGTTTAAGACAAACTTAAATACTATTAGTAAACAATTCTAAGTACGTAATAGTTCACTATTTACAAAAAGATAAAATTAATGTTCAAGATTCAAGATTAGATCTTTAAATTTAATCTCGACGATTTGATATCCATAAGCTATTATTATCTCAAGCAAGCCGCCATGGTGAAATCGGTAGACACGCTGCTCTTAGGAAGCAGTGCTAGAGCATCTCGGTTCGAGTCCGAGTGGCGGCAGGCTGTGCTATATGAATAAATTATAAGATCTATAATTTATTTATAGTGAATTCCTTATTTTAATTCTGTAATTGGACTCTCTTTTTTATGATATTTGTAACTTTAGAACACATATTAACTCATATCTCTTTTTCAATCATTTCAGTTGTAATTATCATTCAGTTGATGACCTTTTTCGTTCACGAGATCCCAGCATTGTCTGATTCATTGGAAAAGGGTATGATAGCTACGTTTTTGTCAATAACAGGGTTGTTAATAATTCGTTGGATTTATTCAGGACATTTTCCATTAAGTAATTTATACGAATCATTAATGTTCCTTTCCTGGAGTTTCGCTATAATTCATATGATTCCTAAAATATGGAATCATAAAAATAAAAATTATTTAAGTGCAATAACCATACCGAGCGCTATTTTTACTCAAGCCTTTGCGACTTCAGGTCTTTCAACAGAAATGCATGAATCGGGAATATTAGTACCTGCTCTACGATCCCATTGGTTAATGATGCATGTAAGCATGATGTTGTTGAGTTATGCAGCTCTTTTAGTTGGATCCTTATTTTCAATTGCTCTTCTAGTAATTACATTTCGAAAAAATGGAAAACTTGTTGTTGAAAACCAGAATTTATTAATTGGGTCATCATTTTTTGATCAGATGGACTATTTAAATTTCAATGAAAACATAAACGTTTTAGAAAATCCTTCTTTTTCCTCTTCTTTTAAAAATTATTATAAATATCAATTGGTAGAAAGATTGGATTATTGGAGTTCTCGTGTTATTAGTATAGGATTTAGTTTTCTAACTATAGGTATTCTATCTGGAGCAGTATGGGCTAATGAGGCATGGGGATCCTATTGGAATTGGGACCCTAAAGAAACTTGGGCATTTATTACTTGGACAATATACGCAATTTATTCACACACTAGAACAACCAAAAATGGGCAAGGTGCTAATTCGGCAATAGTAGCTTCTATAGGATTTTTTATAATTTGGATATGTTATTTTGGGGTTAATCTATTAGGAATAGGACTACATAGTTATGGTTCATTCATATTAAGTTAGCATCGAATTGAATAAACTTTTTCTCAAATTTAGTAAAAAAAAGGGATCCACGGATAAAGAGATTTTGTGTCATTTTGGTTGTTTTTGAGAATCTTTTTGATTCAATCAAAAAGGTTCTCAAAAACAATTGAGATGTAATAATGCCATTACAATTGTAATTCACTTCTGAGAATAACTTTCTATTTTAGTCATGAAGACTATCTATAGTAATAATTAGATAGAATTTGTTGTACCTTATCAACTGATAATGAAATAACTAAATCCGGATAGATACCAATCGCTATTACGGGTAGAAAGATACAGATTGAAACAAATAATTCTCGTGGTCCAGAATCCACAAAAAACGAGTTTGAAAGATTAAAAAGTTTGTATCCATAGAACATCTGCCGTAACATAGATAATAAATAAATAGGAGTTAATATAATTCCAATTGCCATAACTAAAGTTATTATTATTTTTGTCATTAAAAGATATTTTTGACTAGTAATTATTCCCAAAAATACCATTAATTCTGCAACAAAACCACTCATTCCTGGCAATGCAAGAGAAGCCATTGAGAAACTACTGAACATAGTAAATATTTTTGGCATTGGGATAGAAATTCCTCCCATTTCGTCAAGATAAACAAGCCTTATTCTATCACAACTTGTTCCCCCCAAGAAAAAAAGGGCAGCACCAATAAATCCATGGGAGAGTAATTGTAAAATAGCTCCGTTAAGACCTGTGTTGGTTAGCGAACCAATTCCTATAATGATGAAACCCATGTGAGATACAGAAGAATACGCTATTCTCTTTTTTAAATTGCGTTGTCCGAGAGAGGTTAAAGCGGCATAAATTATTTGTATAGTTCCCACAATTACCAACCATGGTGAAAATATGGAATGAGCATGGGATAAAAATTCCATATTAATACGAATCAATCCATATGCTCCCATTTTTAATAAGATTCCAGCTAGAAGCATACATGTACTGTAATGTGCTTCCCCGTGTGTATCAGGTAACCATGTATGTAGGGGTATTATTGGTAATTTTACAGCAAAAGCAATAAGGAAGCCAAAGTATAATAGGATTTCCAATCCTAGGGGATACGATTGATTAGCTACTGTTTCAAAATTTAAAGTAGGTCCATTGGAGCCGTATAAACCCATACCTAGAACTCCTATTAAAAGAAAAATAGAACCCCCCGCAGTGTATAAAATAAACTTTGTAGCTGAATAAAGACGTTTTTTTCCCCCCCACATGGATAAAAGTAAATAAACTGGAATTAATTCTAACTCCCACATCATAAAAAAAAGTAAAAGGTCTCGAGAAGAAAATAATCCTATTTGACCGCTATACATTGCTAACATCAGGAAATGAAACAATCTGGAATCTCGAGTAACTGGCCAAGCCGCTAAAGTCGCTAAAGTAGTGATAAATCCTGTGAGTAAAATAGGTCCTATCGAAAGTCCATCAATTCCCAGTCTCCAGTGAAAATCAAAAACATTTATCCATTGAAAATCATCTTCCATTTGTATTAATGGATCGTCCAATTTAAAATGATAACAGAATACATAGGTCATGATAAGGAGTTCTAATAAACATATACCCATAGTATACCAACGAACTACCTTATTTCCTTTATGCGGGAGAAAAAAAATGAAACAGCCCGCAAATATCGGAAAAACAACAATTAGTGTTAACCAAGGAAAATAACTCGTGGTAAAGACAAGATACGCTTTGACCAGAACAGAAAAACCCGTACTCAATAAAAAAAATTTGATGGATATTGAGTACGGGTTTTTTGTCAGTAAGTAAAGAGGAATCAAATGATTCAAGTGGATTTTATTTTCTAACGTATTAGTAACCTAGGCCCATACTTCGAGTTGTTTCACTACCTAAATAAACACGGACACTCAAAAAATCTGTTGGACAGGCGGATTCACATCTCTTACAACCTACACAATCTTCTGTTCTCGGAGCGGATGCAATTTGCTTAGCCTTACATCCATCCCAAGGTATCATTTCCAAAACATCTGTAGGGCAGGCACGAACACATTGAGTACACCCTATACATGTATCATAAATTTTTACTGAATGTGACATTGGATCTATAAGCTCCAGTTTTGAACATAAAAAAATTTCGATCTGGTTCTGGTAAAATCCATAGTAAATAAATACATTGTAGACACCAGACGAATCAGTGGTTTACCAGAATTTTTTTTATAATCCATATACTTCTGGATCTGTTCGTAAGAAAAGGACCAAGAGACTTTGATTTATGTTTCAGCGAACATAATAATACAAATCGTACATGTTACATCCTAATACTAACTAATACAAATTACATCCTAATACTAATTAATACAAAAAAAAATAAAACGATAAAAAAACTTCCGAATATAAATGTAATTTATAATAAGTGTTAGTGAGATTTTTTAGTAATAATTGATGGTATCAATATATAATAATTATATATTGACTTTTTTTAATTATTCTTTGATTTTTGTTATTAAATAGAATTCTAATTTTATTTAATTTTTTATTAATTTTATTATTAAGTTTCCCCTATTATGTCTATTTAATATATTATCCATTATAATTTAGCATATTACACCTAATAGACATTTAGTATTAGTAATATCACCCACGGATGATTATGATTATACATGCATTATACATAGTATATAAAATTTATCTTAAAATATATTTTTTTTTATATTTATCTTCGTATAGCTAACTAGTATATAATATGTATTAAATTTTAATAGTATTATTTTTCTTTATATTCTATATTTTCTTTATATTCTATATATATAACAAGTAGTGATAAGTATATAATAACTAATAAATGTCTAATATGACTATAATGAGTATATAGAATTAGTGTGTATGTAGACAATTTTTTATTAAAATTTAGGTGTATTATCCCATTTCAGGATAGGACTATTTATTCAACAAATTGGATTGATTGATACGTATTGATTTTCGGTTACGATAGATCGACGAGACAATAGCTAGACCAATAGCTGCTTCAGCCGCTGCAATAGCTATCACAAAAATAGAGAAAATATCTCCTTTTAATTGTCGACTATCAAATAAATCCGAAAATGTGACAAGATTGATATTCACGGAATTTAGTATAAGCTCAAGACACATAAGTGCTCTAACCATGCTTCGACTTGTGATCAATCCATAAATACCAATAGAAAACAAATATGCACTCAAAAAAAGTACATGCTCAAACATCATTGACTAACTCCTTTTGAATCTCAATTCATTTCAACAAACAATTCAACTGGTTTAAATTTTTTATAGAATGAAAATATTATAGAGTAACAATTTCAGGACAAAATCCAGGAAAAAATCAAATTAAAGTGTTAGTAATAAAGAGAAAGAGAATAAAACAAGTACTTAAAATTTTTATCTGTCTTCACCCCTTGCTAATCTTAAGCATTTTACCTTAACTATTGTATTAAAATTTACAATTTGACTATATTAAAAAGTCATTTTTATATAAGTGTTATATTAATAATGTATTAAATTTTTTTATTTCTCATATAAATTTATCATGTAAGATAATTACAATGAAATTTCTCAAGACTAATATTACTAATTTTGACGAGCCATACTAATTGCACCTATTAAGGCAACTAAAAGAATTATAGAAATCAGTTCAAATGGAAGAAAGAAATCTGTTGAGAGATGAATTCCAATCTGTTGAACATTACTTATAAGATCTTGCTCTATAATGTGGTTTGCTTTTGTAGTCCAAATAATCCCGTACCATGATGTATCTGAAATAGTACTAATTAGTAAAAAAAGAATACTTGTACAAACCAGGGAAGTAACCCCATCTCCTACAGTCCAAAGATTTAAATCATTGGAATATTCTGAACCTTTCATAAACATTACAGCGAATAAGATTAAGACATTTATAGCCCCCACATAAATAAGGAGTTGTGCAGCAGCTACAAAATAGGAGTTCAATAAAATATAAAATAAAGATACACAAATAAGAACCAATCCCAAAGAAAAAGCGGAATAAATAGGATTGGTAAATAAAACTACTCCTAGGCCCCCTAATATAAGAACTAATCCCAAAAATACTACAAGAATATCATGTATTGGTCCAGTTAAATCCATTATGTATAATATATAAAATATATAAGTTGAAATTGTTTATCACCTTTTCGAATAATCCAGGAAAAAAGTTATCCTATTTTTTTCTCTATATGTTACCTCAATAATGGGATTACCAGTGTTAATTTATCTAGTGGGTTATTTTATTCCATATAGTTATATATTTTATATATAGATATATTTATTATATCTATATTGTTTTTTTATTATATCTATATGTTTATGTTTTTTTTATTATTGAAAATAGAAAAGACATTTTTTTTTCAATTTATTCCATTTATTTATCTATGAAAAATATCTATATGAAAGAGATAAAAATATCTATATGAAATATATAATATATATCAAAGATCTATATCAACTATATCATGAAATAAAAAAAATCTTACGATTGTTAATCGTCTCTCAATCAAGAGGTTTATCCTTGTCTATTTTATTGATTTGAGTTGAATTCATAATAGGTTGAATCGCGTAATCCCCCATTATAGATATAGGTAAACGACCCAATGCAATTTGATTATAATTTAATTCATGGCGATCATAAGCAGAAAGTTCATATTCCTCAGTCATGGATAAACAGTTTGTTGGACAATACTCGACACAATTACCACAAAATATACATACTCCAAAATCTATACTATAATTAAGCAATTGTTTCTTTTTAATATTAGTTTCCAATCTCCAATCTACAACAGGTAGATTTATAGGACATACACGAACACATACTTCACAAGCGATACATTTATCGAATTCGAAATGTATTCGACCACGGAAACGTTCTGATGTGATTGATTTTTCATAAGGATATTGAATAGTTACGGGCAAACGATTTGCATGGGATAAGGTAATTATAAAACCTTGACCGATATATCTTGCAGCTCGTACTGTTTGTTGGCCATAACTCATGAATCCAGTCACCATAGGAAACATATCGTAGATATCTATAAAATAAAAAAGTTAATATTTTTTTCTCTTGTCTTGTAGAGGTTATTAACCTAAAAAAACGTTATCTTATTATTTAGAGTGAAACAAGTTGGGAAGAAGTTGTCAATAATAGATTGCCTAGAGAAATAGGTAAAAGAAATTTCCATCCAAGATTTAATAGTTGGTCCATTCTCAACCTAGGTAAAGTCCATCTTGTTGCGATAGAAATAAACAGGAACAAAAAGGCTTTAGCTAATGTGATAAAAATACCAATTGTTATTCCAAAAATTGTATTTATTCCAAAAAGTTCAGGAATAAACATGTATGGAAGAGAGATATTCCATCCACCTAAGTAAAGAACTGTTACAAATAATGAAGAAACTAATAAATTAAGGTAAGAAGCAACATAAAATAAACCATATTTTATACCGGAATATTCGGTTTGATAACCTGCTACTAATTCCTCTTCTGCTTCTGGTAAATCAAAAGGTAATCTCTCACATTCGGCTAGAGAGGAAATTAAAAAAACTATAAACCCTATAGGTTGACGCCACAAATTCCATCCCAAAAAACCATATTTTGACTGTGCCTCAACTATATCAACTGTACTTGAACTGTTAGATAATTATAGTCGACAATAACATCACAGTTTTTGTCGCTATTCCAGAACCGTACATGAAACTTTCATTTCATACGGCTCCTCTATGGTCAAAAAAGTTTTAAGGCCGACTTTAGGTATTACCAATAATTATCTATTGGGTAATAAATAGAATAAAGGTCGGTTGTACAGCCCAAAATTAGACCAAGGAAATTCTGTTTGCTAAAAAAAGCACTTTTGAATTGATCTCATTCTCTTAAAATTCAAAAATTTCTTTCTTGAGTAATAATTTCTTATTTCAATTTTAATAAAATACTCATTTTTTTTGTCAATAGACAGTCCAATCTATTTTTTTTATTACGAAAAGGAAGAATTATCTACAAATTTATCAAGAATCTTATCATAAGATAAGAATTGCCTATCTCTGGATGTAGTAAACAAACACTAACTAAATATTAGTTATTATTCAGTTTGTTTACCGCTATACATATTGGTATTCCTTTTTCTTTCTTTTGTTCCTGTTCTGATTTCTAATAAAAAGGGGGGTGCTCTGAAAAAAGAGGATTAATTCGTTCTTGGTAGTCATTTCTTTAATGAGCAAATAGGAACATACTCTAGATCGGAATCCTAAGGAAGTACTGCTTTATAGTTTCTACCAACTTAAAGTCCTTTTTGATTCATTTTATGTATAAACACCTCTTTTCTTTTGAGATCTTACATAGTATTACTAATCTTTTGTGTATCTTGGTGTTCCTGCCTGTCTACTCTTTTTTTATTGATCTCCCATATGGTAATACTACAAGGCTATACTATACAGTTGATCCTTTGTACCCGCTTCAAGACATGAAAACTCATCTCAATCTTGGGATAAACTGTTTACACTAGTTCCTGTATTTTCCTCTTGTACATAGGGAATGAGACTTTATTTTCTTACTGCGAATTGAGAAGCTGTTTTCTTTTACTCATATGACTATTCAGTTTAACTCATTGAACTTAATCTTAATTCTGAAGAAAAATAATAATTTTTTAAATTTCATACCTTTCAATCAAGAAAAAATTCATATTTTCCGAATCACACGTAGAGATATTGATAACACACATAGTGTTAATGGTATTTCATAACTAATCGATTGAGCAGCAGCTCGTAAACCACCTAAAAAAGAATACTTATTATTCGATCCATATCCTGACATAAGAAGTCCAATAGGAGCTATACTGGAAATAGCGATCCATAAAAAAACACCTATACTGAGATCAGCTAGAACTAGTTGAGACCCAAAGGGAACTACTAAATAACTTAGTAAAATGGATACGACTGCAATTGCTGGACCGGCACTGAACAAACGTCTATCCCCTCTAGACGGTAGGAGATCCTCTTTAAAAAGCAGTTTGGTTCCATCAGCTAAAGCTTGAAGAATTCCTAATGGTCCTGCATATTCAGGACCAATACGCTGTTGTATTGCGGCAGATATTTCTCTTTCGAGCCACACAATTACTAGTACACCTATGATGATCCCTAATATCAGAACAAAAATAGGGACAAAAAGCCATATAAGTTCATAAATTTCTTTTAAAAATTCCGATACATAAAAAGAATTGATAGTTTCCACTTCTCGTATATCAATTATCATTTTAACGATCAACTTCTCCCATAATAATATCTATACTACCTAGTATCGTCATGATATCAGCCAATTTCATTCTTTTAACTAGCTGAGGCAAAATTTGTAAATTGATAAAACCTGGCGGACGAATTTTCCATCTCCAAGGGAAAACGTTCTGATCTCCTATTAGAAAAATCCCTAATTCTCCTTTTGGAGCTTCTACTCTTACATAAAGTTCTTGTTTTGACAATTCAAAATTGGGCGAAGGTTTTTTACTAATGAATCGATATTCAAAATCATTCCATTCGGAATCTTTTGTTTTATCAAAACGTCTGACCTCCAAATTTTCATAGGGTCCCCCCGGAATGCCTTCTAAAGCCTGTTGAATTATTTTTATGGATTCCCTCATTTCACTCATTCGTACTAAATAACGAGCTAGAGAATCTCCTTCTTTTTGCCATTGGACTTCCCAATCAAATTCATTATAACATTCATATTGATCAACTTTACGCAGATCCCATGAGATTCCGGAAGCTCGTAACATGGGTCCCGACAATCCCCAATTTATTGCTTCCTCTCCACTAATAATTCCTATTCCCTCAACTCGTTCCAAAAAAATGGGATTTCTTGTAATAAGTTTTTCATATTCGTCAATTCCTGTTAAAAAATAATCGCAAAAATCTAAGCATTTATCTATCCAGCCATAAGGTAAATCAGCAGCTACTCCGCCAATACGGAAATAATTATGCATCATTCGCATACCTGTGGCAGCTTCAAATAGATCATATATTAATTCTCTCTCTCTAAAAATATAGAAAAAGGGAGTCTGTGCACCAATATCTGCCATAAAAGGGCCAAGCCATAACAAGTGAGAAGCTATACGACTTAGCTCTAGCATAATGACTCTGATATAGCTTGCTCTTTGAGGTACTTGAATATTTCCTAATTGTTCTGGTGCATTTACAGTTATTGCTTCTGTGAACATAGTAGCTAAATAATCCCAACGTGTTACATAAGGTAAATATTGTACAATTGTTCGGTTTTCCGCAATTTTTTCCATCCCTCGGTGTAAATAACCTAGTATGGGTTCACAGTCAATAACGTCTTCGCCATCCAAAGTCACGATTAATCGAAGAACACCATGCATTGATGGGTGCTGAGGACCCATATTGACTATCATAAGATCGTTTTTTGTATTTGTAGTCGGTCCAGTCATATCCATATCTTTTTTTCCCCGAATCCATATCTTTTTTTACCCGATTCATCACATTCATACATAAAACAAACACATTATTCTATGAAAATGGAAAAACGAGCTTCGTCCAAAAATAAAATCTAAACAAAACAATAATAATTCAAACGAATCTTCGAATTAACGAGTTTTTGGCTCCCGAATATCCAACTGACCAATTAATTTCTTATAACGTACTCTATTTTTCTTTGACAAATACGCCAGCAGCCGTTGACGTTTTCCCAGGATTATTCGTAAACCCCTCTGAGATGAAAAATCTTTTTTATGCAATCCCAAATGGGAAGTAAGTCTTCGTATCTTATTGGTGAAACTGAATACTTGAAATTCGACAGACCCTTTGTTTTCTTCTTTTTCTTCTTGTTCTTGCGAAATAATTGAGATAAATGAATTTTTTACCATAAAAAAAGAGTTTTCCATTTTTTTTTTTTTTATTTTACTGATCAGAAAAAATAATGTCAGTCATTTTCTGGTAGATACAAAAAGGGTTTCCTCTTACTCTTATATATACATATACGATTTTTTCTATCCAAATCAAATTTGAATTTTTTTATTTATTAATTTGATTTGGATAGAAAGGTATAATACATTTCTGCACTCACCAAAGATAATGATTTCTTTGTATTGTACCTAAGAAGATTTCGCCAATTCATTTCTAGATTCAGTTGATAAGCCATTAAATTCAGTATCATGTATCATAATGTAACATAACATATGTGTATATCTTTCGGCCTTTGTATATCGAATATCTCACTCACGCACTACACACTACACTATATTATATCTTTATATAGTATATAAAATATACCATCAATAAATTCTGAATTGTGGATACATCTGTATTCTTGACATACTGAAACGACTACCATTATTGGTATCAAACCAATACCGATTCATACAAGCTAAATCTTCTAATCGATAATTGGGCCAAAGAAACAATTTTAATTTCATTAATTTGTTTTTATTTGGATCTGTATTAAAATGCTTGTCCTTTTTCAAAAACTGTCCACAGTTCCTTATATCGTTTTCATTGAAAAATATGAAATTTCTATCTACGTCTACAACATTGCCCTTCCAGGAATTGAAACAAATTAGAATTCTCAACTCTCTACGACGTCTAGTAGATAGAATATTTTCAGGAACAAATAAATCATAATAATTTTTATCTTCACTCACAAGCATAGTGCTATGTCGTGAAATAGATTTATCAAAAGGATTCTCATCAAGATATTTTTGGATATATCTTCTATCAGTTTCAGATTGTTGTTTACTCTTATTGACCAATGAAATACCTAGGGTTTGATATATAAAAAATTCTTCATCCCATTTTATAGAGAGACGAACCGGTTCAATAATAAATATTCCCCTTTTTATCAATTCAGTAAGAGATAGATCCTTTTGAATCAACATTACATCTAGACGCATCTCTCCTCTTTGAATTGAGGATATAGCAATTTCCTTTAGATTTATCAGTCTAAGTAGTAGACAATATACCTTGATATTGTTGATCATTCTTTGATTCAAAGAATCATCCCATCTTAATTGAAAAAGGAAATATTTTTTCAGGAAAAAATCGAGTTCTGCTTCCTTCTTGCTCTTGAATTGTTTTTTCTTTCTACGTTTTTTAATGGTTGATTCTGTGTAATTTTTTTCACCATCTTCTTTTTTCTTTTGTTTTTGTGTATCTTGTTGTGTATCTGATCCAAGATCTCTTTGGCTTAGCTTTTGTTTTTTTTCTTGTTGGTTCTGATTCTCTAATTCAAGATATTCTTTTTTATTAGATCGTAGATTAAGATCCTTTTTTTGATTTCCGTTGATGTTATTATTTGGACTCAAATTTGTATTTCTATGAATGTTTAAAAGAAGAAATTGGATTGGTATAATCCATGGTTTAAGCTTATATGCATCATAAAGTAGTCCAAATTCTGGGAAGAACCAAGATTCCAGATTTGATATGGGACGATATAGCCTTTCTTTATTCATTCCCATCCAATCAAAAAGTTTTTTTCTTTTATTGGATGTGGATGGTTTTGTTTTTTGATGAATCGTGAGAGGATAAATATCTTTATTATCCCATTTTTGATAATTCTGAGTTCCAGCTTTAGTATTTTTATTAATCTTGGTACCAATATGCATATTAGTCCAGATATCAATATCGATATTTTTTCTAAAACAAAACCGGAGAATTCTACAATCAAAATATTTTCTATCCAAATTTTTTTCTCCATATAGACTAGATTCTTCTCCTAGATAATCACTAATATCTATACCTACTAGTGCATAAAATGATTCGGGTTTCTGTGTTTTCTGTGTATTGAAATTATATGGAATTTTTGGGTCTCTGTTTACTTGTAATGGCGATGCATAAATATATGAGTCCCCTCCATCCTCATAATTCATATATTTATGTGCTAGAAGATCGTATTTGTAGTTTTTTTTTAATTTTTCTTTTTGTCCTGTCCATGAGTCTATTCCGTAATCATTTTGTTTCACGTAATGAATTAATTGGTTTTTTTTATATGAATCCAATATTATTGAGTCTTTTTTTTGAATTGTACAACGTTGATTGACTCTATTTCTCCATTTTTGTGGTACTAATCGAGACCATTGAGTTTGAGATAAATTGTATTGATAATGACTCTTTAACCAGTTTTTCCATTCATTTATTCCAGACTTATCAACTTTCTTATGCTTTGGTTTGTAATCAAAAAGTCCTCGTGTCCCACAATAATCCTTGATTCTATCTTTAAGAAAAAGATGGGTCCCGTGATATTGAAATACAGATCTCAAGTAATACTTGTTATTAACTTGAACTTGTGACAATGTGTAAAATACATATGCTTGTGACAAAGAGGATAAGTCACAAGAAATATTTGAATTCTTATTACTAATATTAGAAAGCGACTTTTGCATCGTCGAAATAAAGTGAATTGTATTTTGATTTGTTTGATCAATCCCTTCTTGATTTGTTTCATCGTGGTAAAAGAATTTATTGATCATTTTTTTTGTTGATTCAAGGAAAAGCTGTGCATTGGTCCTAAGACTGTTAATGGTACATAGAAGGATATCGCTGTATATTCTTTCAATGAAATATTTGAGAAAGTAATAGAATTTGCGTATTAATCGGGTACTTTTTCTTTTGAATATTTGCCAAATAGGTTTTTGCAATTCTGAATTTTTATCAGCACAATTTGTCTTATTAGGGCTAATACTTATACCCGGAGTTACAACTATTTTTTTCTTGTCTTTTGTGATTTGTTCTATTTGATTTCTGATTGTGGTTGTCCTATCAGCAAGATCCTTTACTTTTTTCTCTATAAGTGAATGTTTTGTCCAATTCGTGGATCGAATTCGAATGGTTGATTCGTCGGTAGTCTTATTACTGATTATAGAATCTTTTCTATTTTCGTTCGATTCATATACTTTTACTTTCCCGAATCCAAATAAGAAAATTGGGTTTATTTTTTCAAGTTCTTTCATTATTCGTTTTATAACTAGAACTATTTTGTTAACCCATCTTGTTTTTTCTTTTGAAATCTTTAAAAACCATTTTCTCGTTTTTTTAGAAACTCTTAGAACTAGAGAAAGAGAAAATGTTTTTTCCAGTTTTCTAATTTTATTATTTAGCTCTTTCCAAATAGGTTGAAAAAAAGAAGGTTGTTTTCGAGGAGAACCGAAGGGGAGTTCCGCTTCTCTTCCCCAGACTGTTAAAAAACAAAAATTGTTTTTTTTTCCTTTTTTTTTCATTGTATCTCTATGATGGGGTCGTACTTTAGATTTTCGCCAAGGTTTCAGACGGAAAGGAAATAGAATTTTTATCTGAATACCATCCGTTAACCAATCTTTTGGAAATTCTGTTTCGGATAATTGAACACCATTATAAGTGCATTTAACATGCATTTCTCTATTCCAATCTTTCAAATCCTCGTACCACTCAGGGAATTGGAATAATAACATACGGCCAACATTTTTCGCTATTATCAAGGAAGGCAATACAATGTATTTTCTAAGAATCGATTGGGTTACTAACATCGAACCCCTTATTGCTTGAGCAAATATAATGCTATCCCAAGTTTCTGATATTGTTATACGTTCATTTTCCTCTTTCTTTTCCTTGTTTTTCTCTCTTTCTTTTGTCTCTTCCTCCTCAGAATCGGAAATTTTAAATTCCGATTCTCTACCCACCCAACCCCTAAAAACGAGATTCATCATTTCGGAGATATCAAAAGATAAAAAGAATGTTTTGTCTATTTGATCCAAAAAAAGTGGCGAATGCACATTTGCTTGAAACATTTCCCAAATAACTGTTTTACGTCTTTGAGCACGCATGGATCCTTTGATTAGATCCCGACGAAAATCCGATTGTTGTGAGTAACGTATCAAAGCCACCTCTTCCGCTTGATCACTATCACTAGTATTACTAATAGCGTTGGTAGTTTCCTCTTTATCAGTATAAATTACAACACGTTTGGCTTTTCTTGAACGAATTTCATGATCTTCCATTGATTCTTCTTCATTTTCTTCCTCTTGTTCTTCCAAATCATCGGTCAATTTGTATGACCATCGAGGAACCTCTTTTCTGATTTCTTCTATTCCAGGAAAAATCAATTTATTATTTTGATTTCTAATTGTTTGATCATTGTAATCAGTTGTAACTACATCGAATATCAATTGCAAACATTTTGCTTGCTTTTCTGAATCCATTCTTTTTTCTTCTGCCAATAAAGACAATTTTTTCAAATTAAGACTGGGGGGGTATTCCAAGGGGACTTCGCCGATTGAGGTTGAGGAATGACCACTATTTGTCGATAAAAATTCTCCATCAAAGAGATTCTTTTGATATTCAAATTCTTTTTTGGGGGAATCATTAGGAATAGGAAGTAGACCATGAATTTTATTTATCCAGACTATTTCTATGGACTCCTCTGCATCTGTAGAAGTTATTAAATCATCCCTGATTGAACGTGAATCTAATTTTGTGATTTTTCCGCGATATGGTCCGTTCAAAAAAGGATCGTACATTTTAGGCAAGCATTCCTTTTCATTTTCATCATTGCATAATCTGATTCTTTTCTCGAGCACATCTAGAACAAGGGATCCTGTTTTTTTTTCTAGAGTTTTTATTCGATTTATTAATTCATTGCTCAAGGTGTGCTTTTTTTGTTCATTAGTATAAACCCAATAATTATC